AACCAGATTTGAACTGGTGACACGAGGATTTTCAGTCCTCTGCTCTACCAGCTGAGCTATCCCGACCATTTCCAATGTAGCATCCCAACCCCATTTTATTAGATGACTGGAGTCGGTGTCAATTAAAGGGACACGGGGGATTACAAAGTTTTCTCCACGTCCTGTAATTTCAACGCTATTCATTCATATCGGCTATCAGCATTCCTTGCTTCATTTGTAATGTGTATTCTATATCACATGTGATAAGAGAAAGTACTTTATACCAAAATACGCTTGTCAAAAAATCAGAAGGATAAGGGAATTTCGAACCGCTAACGAAAAAGGGGGGGGGGGTAGGGTAAATATTTTAGGGGTCAAATAGACTTTTTGGGGATAGAGGGACTTGAACCCTCACGATTTTTAAAGTCGACGGATTTTCCTATTACTATAAATTTCATTGTTGCCGGTATTGACATGTAGCATGTAGAATGGGACTCTATCTTTATTCTCGTCGGATTAATCAGTTATTTAAAAGATCTATCGGACTATGGAGTGAATGAGTTGATGAATATTCGATTTTTTCTTCAACGTGAAATAAATTCACACCGATTTTTCCATTTTTTCATTTTCATATTAAAAAAAGGGATTCGGCCAACATTAATCATTTGATTTTGATATAGTATTCAATCGATGCGTTTATCCTTTCTAAAGTTTCCACGGAAAGATTCCTCTACCGGCGCAGTCAACTCCATTTGTTAGAACAGCTTCCATTGAGTCTCTGCACCTATCCTTTGTTTTGAGAAAACAGGATTTGGCTCAGGATTGCCCATTTTTATTAATTCCAGGGTTTCTCTGAATTTGAAAGTTATCACTTAGTAAGTTTCCATACCAAGGCTCAATCCAATTAAGTCCGTAGCGTCTACCGATTTCGCCATATCCCCCTTCTTTTTATCTTTTGTTTTGAGATTCAGATTTATTTCATTTATTATTTATTTAATTGATTATAATTTAATTTATTATAATTATAATATTAAATTAATTATTATTCCTTTTTTCTTTCAGGAACCTTTGAATTTATTAGATAGCGATTACTATCTCGAAAAAGTATTTTTTCTTTCCTATACGAAACCCGTAATTTGATTCAATCAAATTAGATTTTATCATTTCTGTATTGGCAATTCAATATAAATTGATATATATGCTTTATATATCTTTCTATTCATGCCATTTTTCCCCTGCAATTGGATACTTAAAAGGTCGATTCTTTTTTTCTTAACTTCCCCTTTGATGAACGAAAGCCTGAGGAATGTTTGATTAGTTCTAATTAATCGACCAAATTAGTAAGAAATCTATAGAAATATTGTAGGATATAAAATATATAAGTGTAACAAAAAGAATTTCAAATATCATGTGAATTCAAAATAAAAATAGTTTGACTATCTAAAAATATTTAAGATTGACTGTCGAATTCTATTCTAATTTAGAATTGTGATAAAGAAATCCAAATTTTATATCGCTATAGAAATCGTTCTGTTCTATAATATCCAATTTTTATTGGTAATTATGGATTCTGTTCTTTTCTGTATTTGTAGAGACACTATACTTATAGTAATAGTGTCTTGAATTCCTATGCTATGCATAGCAAATTTCTATTACTATAATGCGGGCCTGCTTAGCTCAGAGGTTAGAGCATCGCATTTGTAATGCGATGGTCATCGGTTCGATTCCGATAGCCGGCTTTTTGATATTTTTCATTTTTTTATTCCATTTTTGAACAATTGAGAATCTTTCTTTGAAATCAAAGAATATTGAAAAGTTTCTTCCCCTCTTTCCAAAATCCATGAATTTTTTAAGTTATAGGGGGAACTCCTTACTATTCCAGAAAAAGGTCCAGAAAAAGGATCTTATATCTTATATATTATTATATATAATATAAAATAATAATAAAAAATAGAAAGTTTGACTATTTATCCCATTTATCTCATTCTTCTGTATAGTAATAGTACACTACTTCGGGAAACTTCGCTTCATTTAGTTCAGTTTAAGTTTAGATTTATTCTGTAAAATAGCAAAAAAGAATGAAATGAATTCTTAATAAGAATGAAAATTAAGGAGTCTTTATTTTATGTCGCGTTACCGAGGACCTCGTTTCAAAAAAATACGCCGCCTGGGGGCTTTACCAGGACTTACTAATAAAAGGCCTAAAGCCGGGAGTGATCTTAGAAACCAATCGCGTTCGGGGAAAAAATCTCAATATCGTATTCGCCTAGAAGAAAAACAAAAATTGCGTTTTCATTATGGTCTTACAGAACGACAATTACTTAAATACGTTCATATCGCCGGAAAAGCCAAGGGGTCAACAGGTCAAGTTTTATTACAATTACTTGAAATGCGTTTGGATAACATCCTTTTTCGGTTGGGTATGGCTTCGACTATTCCCGCAGCCCGCCAATTAGTTAACCATAGACATATTTTAGTGAATGGGCGTATAGTAGATATACCAAGTTATCGCTGCAAACCC